AATGAAGTGCCTGAATAAAAGGGTTATTTTGATAGAATAAATCATGTAAATTAATTTACCTTCATTATATTTAATAGAATCAAACTATTTCTAAAAGTATCAAAAACTTTTGTGCATCTTACACTAAAATATAAAAAGATAAGCTAATTAAGCTCTTAGGTTCATACCCTGATTATAGAAGTTCTAATCTTCTTCTTTTTAATGTTTTTTAATCCCTCTAAAGCTTTATTTATTATTACTTTAATTAGAGGAACATTAATTACAATTTCTTCTAACTCTTGACTAGGAGCCTGAATAGGTTTAGAAATTAATTTATTGTCATTTATTCCCTTAATGACTAATAGAAATAATTTAATATCTACAGAAGCTTCCTTAAAATATTTTCTTACTCAAGCATTAGCTTCATCTATCCTTTTATTTTCAGTAATTCTATTATCTATAACAAATTTTATTATTTTTTCTTTCCCTGAAAGTAATACAATTATAAATTTAATAGTAAACTCAACTTTATTGCTAAAAATAGGAGCTGCTCCTTTTCATTTTTGATTTCCAGGAGTAATAGAGGGATTAAGATGAATAAATGCTTTTACTTTAATGACTTGACAAAAAATTGCTCCTTTAATATTAATTTCTTATTGTTTTATTAATAATTTTATTATTTATGTGATCATATTTTCAGTTATAATTGGATCTTTAGGAGGATTAAACCAAACTTCTCTTCGAAAATTAATAGCTTATTCATCAATTAATCACATTGGATGGATACTGGGAGCAATAATTATTAGAGAAAATTATTTAATCATTTATTTTACTTTGTATGTTTTTCTATCTTTTAGAATTATTTTACTGTTAAATTATTATAACATATTTCATTTAAAGCAAACTTTTTCAAATTCTAATTTACCTATCGTAAAATTTTGTTTATTCACATCCCTTTTATCTTTAGGGGGTCTTCCTCCTTTTTTAGGGTTTATGCCAAAATGAGCAGTAATTCAAATTTTAATTGAAAATAATCAATTAGTTTTAATTACAACAATTGTTGTCATAACTTTAATCACATTGTACTTTTATTTACGAATTACTTACTCAGCATTTATACTAGCTAATGCAGAACCTAATTGAGTTTTTAATCTAAATAATCGTAAACTAAATTATTTTATTTTGATTCCCTCAATTCTTTCAATTACTGGGTTGTTCCTAATTACTTTAATTTTCAATATATTTTAAGGCTTTAAGTTAATTAAACTAATAGTCTTCAAAATTATAAATAAAGAAAATTTCTTTAAGCCTTAGTATTTTATACTCCTTTAGAATTGCAGTCTAATGTCATAATTGACTATAAAGCTTTGATAGAAGAAAAGTAATTTCATAATTAGATTTACAATCTAATGCCTAGATTCAGCCATTCTATCTTTACGCGAAAATGGCTTTTTTCTACAAATCATAAGGATATTGGAACTTTATATTTTATTTTTGGGGCTTGATCAGGAATAGTTGGAACCTCTTTAAGATTATTAATTCGAGCTGAGTTAGGTCAGCCAGGAGCATTAATTGGAGATGATCAAATTTTTAATGTAATTGTAACAGCTCATGCTTTTGTAATAATTTTTTTTATGGTGATACCTATTTTAATTGGTGGATTTGGTAATTGGTTAGTTCCTTTAATGTTAGGAGCTCCTGACATGGCATTCCCTCGAATAAATAACATAAGATTTTGATTACTACCTCCATCTTTAACACTTTTACTTACTAGCTCATTAGTCGAAAATGGAGCTGGAACAGGTTGAACTGTCTACCCCCCATTATCTTCAACTATTGCTCATGCAGGAGCTTCAGTCGACTTAGCAATTTTTTCTTTACATTTAGCTGGTATTTCTTCAATTTTAGGGGCTGTAAATTTTATTACAACAGTAATTAATATGCGATCAACAGGCATAACTTTAGACCGAATACCTTTATTTGTTTGATCAGTAGCTATTACAGCTTTATTATTATTACTTTCTTTACCAGTATTAGCTGGTGCTATTACAATATTACTAACAGATCGAAATCTAAATACATCATTTTTTGATCCTGCAGGAGGAGGAGATCCCATTTTATACCAACACTTATTTTGATTTTTTGGCCACCCAGAAGTATACATTTTAATTCTTCCTGGATTTGGAATAATTTCTCATATTATTTCTCAAGAATCTGGAAAAAAGGAAACTTTTGGAACTTTAGGAATAATTTATGCTATACTAGCAATTGGTTTATTAGGATTCGTTGTTTGAGCACATCATATATTTACTGTTGGAATAGATGTAGATACACGAGCTTATTTTACTTCGGCCACAATAATCATTGCTGTCCCAACCGGAATTAAAATTTTTAGTTGATTAGCTACCTTACACGGAGCCCAATTTACTTATAGCCCTTCTTTATTATGAGCTTTAGGATTTGTATTTTTATTTACAGTTGGTGGATTAACAGGAGTTGTTTTAGCTAATTCATCTTTAGATATTATTTTACACGATACTTATTATGTAGTTGCTCATTTTCATTATGTATTATCAATAGGAGCAGTATTTGCTATTATAGCAGGTTTTATTCATTGATATCCTTTATTTACTGGATTAGCAATAAACCCTCAATGACTAAAAATTCAATTTTTAATTATATTCATTGGAGTAAATATAACATTTTTCCCACAACATTTTTTAGGTTTAGCTGGAATGCCTCGACGATATTCTGATTATCCTGATGCTTATACAACTTGAAACATTATTTCTTCTATTGGAAGAATTATTTCTTTTATTGGAGTTTTAATATTTTTATTTATTATTTGAGAAAGAATAATTACTAATCGATTAGTTCTTTACCCAACTAATTTATCTACTTCTATCGAATGATATCAAAATTTACCTCCTGCTGAACATAGTTATTCTGAATTACCTCTATTGTTAAATTTCTAATATGGCAGATTAGTGCAATAGATTTAAGCTCTATATATAAAGATTTTTCTTTTATTAGAAACTAATGTCAACTTGAAGTAATTTAGGATTACAGAATAGAGCTTCTCCATTAATAGAACAATTAACTTTTTTTCATGACCATACAATATTAATTGTAATCATAATTACTATTTTAGTTGGTTATATAATAAGCTCATTATTTTTTAATAATTATACTAATCGTTATTTACTAGAAAGCCAAGGAATTGAAGTAATTTGAACTATTCTTCCAGCTATTACATTAATTTTTATTGCTTTACCTTCTCTTCGATTATTGTATTTATTAGATGAAGTTAAGGACCCTGCATTAACTTTAAAAACTATTGGTCATCAATGGTATTGAAGTTATGAATATTCAGATTTTATTTCATTAGAATTTGATTCTTATATAATCCCTTCAAATGAATTAGAATTAGACGGTTTTCGTTTATTAGATGTCGATAATCGAACAGTAATTCCTTTAAATACTCAAATTCGTATTTTAGTCTCAGCAGCTGATGTATTACACTCTTGAACTGTACCAGCATTAGGAATTAAAGTTGATGCTACTCCTGGACGATTAAACCAAACTAGATTTTTAATTAATCGCCCAGGTTTATTTTTTGGGCAATGTTCAGAAATTTGTGGAGCTAATCATAGTTTTATGCCAATTGTTATTGAAAGAGTTCCCACAAATATTTTTATTAAATGAATTTCAGCTATAAGAGCTGCTTCATTAGATGACTGAAAGCAAGTACTGGTCTCTTAAACCATTTTATAGTAGTATAGCAACTACTTCTAATGAAAAAGAATTAGTTAAATTAACATTAGTGTGTCAAACTAAAGTTATTAGTTAAATCTAATATTCTTTAATTCCACAAATAGCCCCAATTAATTGATTAAGCCTTTTTATTATATTTTCTATTATTTTATTATTATTTAATGTAATAAATTATTATTCTTTTTCCCCTAAACTTCCTAATTCTAAAGAAATAGATAATATTTCTTTTAAGTCATTAAATTGAAAATGATAACTAATTTATTCTCTGTATTTGATCCCTCTACAAATATTTTAAGTTTATCTTTAAATTGAATAAGAACTTTTTTAGGTTTATTAATAATTCCTTCAATTTATTGATTTATGCCTTCTCGTTTTCATTTAATTTGAAATAATATTATTTTAACATTACATAATGAATTTAAAACTTTATTAGGACCTACTGGACATGTAGGAAGTTCATTTATATTTATTTCTTTATTTTCTATTATTTTATTTAATAATTTTTTAGGATTATTTCCTTATATTTTTACAAGTTCAAGTCATTTAACATTAACTTTATCTTTAGCTTTACCTTTATGATTAAGTTTTATAGTTTATGGATGAATTAATCATACACAACACATATTCGCTCATTTAGTTCCTCAAGGGACTCCTTCAATTTTAATACCTTTTATAGTGTGTATTGAAACAATTAGTAATATAATTCGTCCAGGAACATTAGCAGTTCGATTAGCTGCTAATATAATTGCAGGTCATTTATTATTAACTTTATTAGGAAATACAGGACCTTCATTATCTTATTCAATTTTATCTTTATTAATTATTGCTCAAATTGCTTTATTAGTTCTTGAATGTGCTGTAGCAATTATTCAATCATATGTATTCGCAGTATTAAGAACTTTATACTCTAGAGAAGTAAATTAATGTCAACACATGCAAATCACCCATTTCATTTAGTAGATTATAGCCCATGACCTTTAACAGGAGCTCTAGGAGCTATGACTATTGTATCAGGTATAGTAAAATGATTTCATCAATTTAACCCTAATCTTTTAATTTTAGGATTAATTATTACAACATTAACAATATATCAATGATGACGTGATATCTCTCGAGAAGGAACATTTCAAGGATTACATACTTTAACTGTAACTTTAGGTCTTCGTTGAGGAATAATTTTATTTATTATTTCTGAAATTTTTTTCTTTATTTCATTTTTCTGAGCTTTTTTTCATAGAAGTTTATCCCCAGCAATTGAACTAGGAGCTATTTGACCTCCTGTTGGAATTTATGCTTTTAATCCCTTTCAAATTCCTTTATTAAATACTGCTATTTTATTAGCTTCAGGAGTAACTGTAACTTGAGCCCATCATGGACTTATAGAAAAAAATCACACTCAAGGATTTCAAGGTTTACTACTAACTGTTATTTTAGGAATTTATTTTTCTATTCTACAAGGTTATGAATATATTGAAGCCTCTTTTACAATTTCAGATTCTGTTTATGGGTCTACTTTTTTTATAGCAACAGGTTTTCATGGATTACATGTTATTATTGGAACAACATTTTTACTAGTTTGTTTAATCCGTCATTCTCAACATCATTTTTCTAATGCTCACCATTTTGGATTTGAAGCAGCTGCATGATATTGACATTTTGTAGATGTAGTATGATTATTTTTATATATTTCTATTTATTGATGAGGTAGATATTTATATAGTATAAAAAGTATATTTGACTTCCAATCAGAAGGCCTAAATTAATTTAGTGTAAATAATTATTATTATTTTTTCAATATCGATTATTCTTTTAGTAATTTCCTTTATCGTAATATTACTAGCTTCTATTTTGTCAAAAAAATCAATTATTGATCGAGAAAAAAGATCTCCCTTTGAATGTGGTTTTGACCCAAAAAGATCTGCACGATTGCCTTTTTCATTACGATTTTTTTTAATTGCAGTAATTTTTTTAATTTTTGATGTTGAAATTGCTCTTCTTTTACCAATAATTTTAATTTTTACTTCTTCAAATTTAATTATATGAAGAATTGTAAGATTATTTTTTTTATTAATTTTACTAATTGGATTATATCACGAATGAAACCAAGGGGCTTTAGAATGAGCTAATTAACCAGGACTGTAGTTAAATATAACATTTGATTTGCATTCAAAAAGTATTGATTAATCAATCTGTCTTATGAATATTTTTTAGTATGAATAATGAAGCGATTAATTGCAATTAGTTTCGACCTAATCTTAGATGTGTACATCCTTATTCTTTAATTGAAGCCAAAAAGAGGCCTATCACTGTTAATGATATTATTGAATATTAATTCCAATTAAGGAAATATGAAGTTCAAGAAAAAGCTGCTAACTTTTTTCTTTAGTGGTTTAATTCCATTAATATTTCTTAACATTTATATAGTTTAATTAAAACTTTACATTTTCACTGTAAAAATAAGATTTTTAATCTTTATAGATATCCAAAGATTTAATTAATCTCTTTGACATCTTCAGTGTCACGCTCTATTTATAAGCTATTTGAATAAACAAATATAAAAATTAAAACAATAATTCAAAAAACAAAACCAATTAAATAAACTTTTAAGTCATTATTTTGTAAAACTTGTCTTAATTTAGAATTATACTGAATACTTTTATAGATATTTTGACCTCCTAAATATTCTCTTCAACCTTGATCACCTCTGTTAATAATTAATTGTCCAATTTTCAAAGGATAATAATTTACTATTCTAGTAGATAAAATAGGTATAAATCATATAGATCCTAAAAATACACTAATAAAATATATTTTTAAAGACTTTAAAGTTCAATTTAAAGAAAACTTAGAAATTTCATACCCAAGTCAACCTCCTAATAAACTAACAGTTAAAGCTAAAGTTTTTAAATATATAGGTAAACAAATTATTTTAGGAGTAGGAAAAATTATTCAACTTAATATTCTTCCCCCAAAAATTACTATTACTAATAAGCCTAACATCCCTCGAATTATTACTCATCCTTCATCATTTAAAGGATGTAAACATCTTCTATTAAAGTCTCCATTAACTAAATAATAAGATAAACGTAAAGAATAACATACTGTTAATCCAGTTCTAAAAAAATATAAAATAAAACTAAATATATTTAAATAAGATAAACTAACCACTTCTAAAATTAAATCCTTTGAGTAAAATCCTGCTAAAAATGGTATACCGCATAAAGCTAAATTCGCAATATTAAAACATCTAATTGTCAAAGGCATATGAATAACTAAACCTCCTATAGCTCGAATATCCTGAAAATCCTTCATATTATGAATAATTGCCCCAGCACATATAAATAATAAAGCTTTAAATAAGGCATGAGTTAATAAATGAAAAAAAGCTAATTTAGCAAATCCTATAGCTAAAATTCTTATTATTAATCCTAACTGACTTAAAGTAGATAAAGCAATAATTTTTTTTAAATCAAATTCAAAATTTGCGCCTATTCCTGCTATAAATATTGTTAATCCAGAAATTAATAATAAAATTTTTCCTAAATAAGTATCAATTAATAAGACATTAAAACGAATTAATAAATAAACTCCTGCTGTTACTAAAGTAGACGAATGAACTAAAGCTGACACTGGTGTCGGAGCAGCTATAGCTGCAGGTAACCAAGACGAAAAAGGAATTTGAGCTCTTTTAGTTATTGCTGCTACTATTACCAAACACCCAATTAATATTATATCAAAACTATTTTTTATACATTCTAAATAAAAAATATAATTTCAACTACCATAATTTAATATTCAAGCAATAGATAATAATAATATAACATCTCCAATTCGATTAGATAATGCTGTTAATATTCCTGCATTATAAGATTTAACATTTTGATAATAAATAACTAAACAATAAGATACTAAACCTAACCCATCTCAACCTAATAAAATTCTAATTAAATTTGGTCTAATAATTAATAATATTATGGACAACACAAATATTAGAACTAATAAAATAAAACGATTAATATTTAAATCCCCTCTTATATATTCTTTTCTATAAAAAATTACTAAAGAAGAAATTAATAAAACAAAACTTATAAATAATAAAGATATTCAATCAAATAAAAAAGTTATTACAATTGAGGAAGAATTTAATCTTAATAATTCTCATTCAATAAAATAAACTAAATCTATAACTAAAAAATAAACTCCTATAATAAAACAAGTTATTCTAATTATAAATAAAAATATAAATCTAATTAAACAAATTGATAAAAATTTTATCACGACCTAAAATAAATTATTTATATCTTTGACACCACAAATCAATATTTTTATTAAACTATTTAAGTACAATCACAATATACAACTTTCTCTTTTTAAAATTAATAAATTCAAAGGAAATCAATGAAGAAATAATAATAAATATTCCCGAGTAAACCCTATTGAACAAGAATATACCCCAGAATAAATTTTTCCGTGTTGTCTAAAAGAAAATAAATATAAGGTATAAGCAGCTCTAAAAAAAGACAAAAATGCTAAAGCAATTATTGAAATTCATGACCAAGCAATTACTCTATTCAATAATCTAATTTCTCCTAATAAATTTAAAGAAGGAGGGGCTGCTATATTAGAAGAACTTAATAAAAATCATCACAAAGCTATTCTAGGTATAAAATTTATTAATCCCTTATTAATAAATAATCTTCGACTTCCTAACCGTTCATAAGAAATATTAGCCAAACAAAATAAACCAGAAGAACATAAACCATGAGCAATTATTAAAGTATAAGACCCGCAAAATCCTCAATAATTTATTGTTATTAACCCTCTTAAAACTATTCCTATATGAGCAACAGATGAATAAGCAATTAAAGATTTTAAATCTGTTTGACGTAAACAAATAAATCTTACTAACACCCCACCAATTAATCTTACTCTTACTCAAATATAATTAAATTTTATTCCTAATACTGTTAAACAATTAAAAATACGTAATAACCCATAGCCTCCTAATTTTAATAAAATTCCAGCTAAAATTATTGAACCTGATACTGGAGCTTCAACATGAGCTTTTGGTAACCATAAATGAACTAAAAATATAGGTATTTTAACTAAAAAAGCTATAATTATACATAAGTATATTAAAAAATTTGTATAATTTATATTATTAAATATAAATAAACTTAAAATTCTTCTTTCTTCATATATAAAAAAAATTCCAACCAATAAAGGCAAAGATGCTAATAAAGTATAAAATAATAAATAAACCCCTGCTTGAATTCGTTCAGGCTGATAACCTCATCCAATAATTAAAAATAAAGTAGGAATTAAACTTCTTTCAAAAAATAAATAAAATATAAACAAATTTGTTCTTCTAAAAGTAAAATATAATAAAATTAATAATAATAAAATAATTAAACTAAAATAATTTTTATAAAAATTATTTTTATAAATTGACTCTCTAGCCATATATATTAAACTACAAATTCATAAACTTAATAAAATTAAACCATAAGATAATAAATCACATCCTATAAAATAGCTTAAATTACCTCAATAAGACTGGTAAAACCCATAACCTATAAATATAAAAATAATAATAAATAAAAAATTTTGAATAACTCAATAATTTTTCTTTATAAAACATAAAGGGATTATAAAAATTATCATTATTAAAAATTTTAACATTGTAAAATTCTAAATCTTTGAAAAAAATCATTTCCATGAGTTCGAATCATAGAAACTAAAATAGATAACCCTAAAGCACCTTCACAGACTCTAAAGACTAAAAATACTATTGAAAAATAAGTTTCATAATTATAATAATTTAAATATAAAAATAAAATTATAAATAATCTTAAAACAATAAACTCTAAACTTAATAAAGTAACTAATAAATGCTTACGTTTAGAAGAAAATACAAAAATACCTCTTATTAATAAAATAATAGAAACATAAACAAAGATTATCATTAGTTTTAATAGTTTAAATAAAACATTGGTCTTGTAAACCAAAATTAAGAATCATCTTTTAAGACTTCAGAGAAAAAGAAACTTCTTTATCATTAATCCCCAAAATTAATATTTTATTTAAACTATTCTCTGAAATTTTTCAATTTTCACTTTTAATAATAAGTACAATTATTAGATTAATTTTTACACAAATAAAACATCCTTTAGCAATAGGGTTAATTTTATTGACTCAAACTTTAATTATTTGTTTAACAATAGGATTAATTTCTAATACTTATTGATTTTCTTATATTTTATTCTTAGTTTTTTTAGGTGGAATATTAGTTTTATTTATTTATATGACAAGCTTGGCTTCAAATGAAATATTTTCTATATCTTTTAAATTAATCTTTTGATTTTTTTCTTTAATATTTTTATTAACATTAATTATTATTTTATTAGACAAAAACTTAATCTTATCTACTTTTTCTAATTTTGACATAAATAATTTTATGGAATCTTTTATGTTAAAAACAAATGAAAATTCATTAAATTTAACTAAATTATATAATCAACCAACAAGTATAATTACATTAATATTAATTAATTATTTATTATTAACTTTAATTGTAATTGTTAAAATTACAAATATTTTTTATGGTCCTTTACGACAAAAAAACTAATGAATAAACCAATTCGATCTCATCATCCTTTATTTAAAATTGCTAATAATGCATTAGTAGATTTACCTGCACCTTCTAATATTTCAACTTGATGAAATTTTGGTTCTCTTTTAGGATTATGTTTAATCATTCAAGTTTTAACAGGATTATTTTTAGCTATACATTATACAGCTCATATTGATTTAGCTTTTAATAGTGTAACTCATATTTGTCGTGATGTAAATTATGGTTGATTACTTCGAACTCTTCATGCAAATGGAGCTTCATTTTTCTTTATTTGTTTATATTTACATGTAGGTCGGGGTATGTACTACAATTCATTTTTATTCGTCCCTACTTGAATAGTAGGAACAATTTTATTATTTTTAACAATAGGAACAGCTTTTATAGGATATGTTTTACCCTGAGGTCAAATATCTTTTTGAGGAGCTACTGTAATTACTAACTTATTATCAGCAGTACCTTATTTAGGTACTGATTTAGTTCAATGATTATGAGGAGGTTTTGCAGTTGATAACGCAACTTTAACTCGATTTTTTACTTTTCATTTTTTATTACCCTTTATTATTATAGCTTTTACAATAATTCATTTATTATTTCTTCATCAAACAGGATCTAATAATCCATTAGGATTAAATAGTAATCTAGATAAAATTCCATTTCATCCTTATTATACTTTTAAGGACTTAACTGGATTTTTTATTTTACTTATTTTTTTAACTTTATTAACACTTTTAAATCCTTATTTATTAGGAGATCCAGATAATTTTACACCTGCAAATCCTTTAGTTACACCAGTTCATATTCAACCAGAATGATACTTTTTATTTGCTTATGCAATTTTACGTTCTATTCCTAATAAATTTGGAGGAGTTATTGCATTAGTTCTTTCAATTGCAATTTTAATAATTTTACCTTTTACTCACATAAGAAAATCACAAGGAATTCAATTTTATCCTATTAATCAAATTTTATTTTGATCTATATTAATTATTGTAATTTTATTAACTTGAATTGGAGCCCGTCCTGTAGAAGAGCCTTATGTACTAACAGGACAAATTTTAACAGTTTTATACTTTTCTTATTATTTAATTAATCCATTAATATCTAAAATTTGAGATAATTTATTAAATTAGTTAATGAGCTTGAATAAGCATATATTTTGAAAATATAAGATAGAAAATAAATTTCTATTAACTTTTACTAAAATTATTTCATTAAAATAAACAAATTAAAATATTTAAACCTATAAAAAAAATTAAATAATTTAATGATAAAGGTAAAAAACTTTTTCAAGCTAAATATATTAATTTATCATAACGAAATCGAGGTAAAGTACCACGAACTCAAATAAATACAAAAGATAAAAATGTTAACTTAATAAAAAATATTAAAGATATTAAATCACATCCTAAAAAAATTACACTAAATAATATTCTTATAAATAAAATTCTTGCATATTCTGCTAAAAAAATTAAAGCAAAACCTCCTCTTCTATATTCTACATTAAACCCTGAAACTAATTCAGATTCCCCTTCAGCAAAATCAAAAGGAGTCCGATTAGTTTCAGCTATGCATGAAGCTAATCAAGCAAGAGCTAAAGGAAATGTAATTATTAAAAATCAAATATAATTTTGATATACTATAAAATTTAATAATTTATAACTTCTAATTAAAAAAACAAAAGATAATAATAATAATGCTAATCTTACTTCATAAGAAATAGTTTGAGCTACAGCACGTAAACCTCCTAATAAAGCATAATTAGAATTTGAAGATCAACCTGCAATCATAACAGTATAAACACCTAAACTTGTACAACATAAAAAAAATAATAAACCTAAATTAAAAAAATATAAATTAATAAAATAAGGTATAACTAATCAAACTAATAAAGATAAAAATAAACTAAAAATAGGAGAAAAATAATATCTTACATAATTAGACAATGTAGGATAAGTTTGTTCTTTAGTAAATAACTTAATGGCATCTCTAAAAGGCTGTGGAATTCCTATAAAACCTACTTTATTGGGTCCTTTTCGAATTTGGATATAACCTAAAACTTTTCGTTCTATTAAAGTTAAAAAAGCAACTCCAACTAATACACAAATTACTAACATTAATCTTCTAATTAAAGGTAAAAAAAAATCAAATAATATCAAGTATTGCTTGTAAAATATTTACATATATAAATTCTAAATTTATTGCACTAATCTGCCAAAACAATATTATTAATATTCAATATAAAAGAATTATTCTAAATATTTGGTCCTTTCGTACTAAAATATTTTTATATAATTAAGGATAGAAACCGACCTGGCTTACGCCGGTCTGAACTCAGATCATGTAAGGATTCAAAGGTCGAACAGACCTAAACTTTGAACTTCTACACCCAAAAATAACCCTTAATCCAACATCGAGGTCGCAACCCTTTTTGTCGATAAGAACTCTTAAAAAAGATTACGCTGTTATCCCTAAGGTAACTTAGTCTTTTAATCACTAAAAATGGATCAATAATTCATTAATTAATGTTTTAAAATAAAAAAAGTTTTTTAAATTTTCTTGTCACCCCAACAAAATATTTTATTTAATAAAAATTAAAAATTTCTATAAATTAATTATTATATAAATATAAAGCTCTATAGGGTCTTCTCGTCCTTTAATTATATTTAAGCCTTTTGACTTAAAAGTTAAATTCAATTTTCATTTAAATTGAGACAGTTAATACTTCGTTCAATCATTCATTCTAGCCCTCAATTAAAAGACTAATTATTATGCTACCTTTGCACGGTCAAAATACCGCGGCCCTTTAAATTATCAGTGGGCAGATTAGACTTTAAATTATATTCAAAAAGACATGTTTTTGTTAAACAGGCGAGTATTTATTTGCCGAGTTCCTTAATTTAATCTTTAAATTAATTATACTTATACAAATTATTATACTAATTTTATCATTATTTCTAATTTATTTTTATTATAAATAATATTTTAATAAAAAATCTAAACAAATAAAAATAATTTTAAATTATAAAATAAATTATAACATTTTTTTTTTTTTTTTATTAATGACTATTTCTAAGCCTATAATTTTTATATTTTTAAAATTTTTATAGATTATATTTTAAAGCTAATCCCTTAAAATATTTATAATAAAAATTATTTACTTAAATAAATAAATAAATATTTTTTTATTATATAAATTAAATTTATTTCTTAAAAAACCAGATATATTTAAGAACGAATAACGTTTCATTTCAAATAAAATATTTTTAATTACTATAATACGTAAACTAATATATTTTATTAAATCTCTTAAAATCGGGAAAATATAAATATTTATATTATAATTAATAAACCCTGATACACAAGGTACAATATTTAAAATTTACTTTTAAATTAATTAATTTTCAAATATTTCAATTTTCTTTTACAATACTAATTAATTATTATTTAAATTATTTTTTCAATAACCTTTACTAAAATTATAATTTAATAAAATTGATTTTATTAAAAAATTATATAATCAAAAACAAATAATAATTTTTTTTTATCAAATTAAATCGATTTGCACGACAACTTTTCAATGTAAATGAAATGCTTTTCTAATCAAGCTCTAATTTGTCTTTCTAGACACACCTTCCGGTACGTCTACTATGTTACGACTTATCTCATTTTAAATAACGAGAGCGACGGGCGATGTGTGCATGTTTTAGAGCTAAAATCAATAAAACTATATTTATTTATTTACTATCAAATCCACTTTCATAAAAATATTTCAATTTTTAATTCATATAAATATGTTTAATGTAACCCATTTCCACTTAAATATAAACTGCACCTTGATCTGACATTAAATATAATTTTATATTAAGAAAATTAAATCCTCTTTTAAGACATTCTGATGACGACGATATACATATTATTAAATTAAGTAAGGTAAAACGTGGATTATCGATTACGGAACAGGTTCCTCTGAAAAGACTAAAACACCGCCAAATTCTTTAAGTTTCAAGCTAATAACTATTACTACTCTAGAAATTTATTTTACTTTTAAAATAATAGGGTATCTAATCCTAGTTTATAACTTAAATTTCATAGTTTCATTTTATTTTTTAAAATATTTAATAAAATAAAATTTCACTCAATAATTTATAAAATAATTTTATAAAAACAATTAACTATATTCTAATAAAATTTATTTGTATTTTTTGTATAACCGCGGTAGCTGGCACAAAATTTACCAATACTATATAATATTACTAATTCTAAATTTTTTTAAAAATTAAAATCAAATACTGTGATTTAATAGAATTATTTTTTCTTTTAGATAAATAATGTAATCTCACAAAAATTTACATGTAAAATATATTAATAATAAATTAATAAGCAAGAATAAAACTTTTTTTATTAACTTAAATATTTGTTATCCAAACTTTAAAAACTAAAGGATTTAATTGAATGATTTAAATTTTAGCCAACTATACCTATATCCTCTAAAAGAGGTAAAGCCTAAATTAACAAAAACCTATTAATTAACCTTATATAATTTTTTAATTTTTAATTATTTAATGATTTCCCTTTAATTTACTAATTTAAAAATAATTTTTAAATTTATTAATTACTTTAAAAATTCCCTTATATAAATAAATTTATATTTTTTAAAATAATTTTCCCTTAATAAATTTTTAAAATTAATTTTTTTTTCAGTTTAGTAAATATTTCATTAAATAATTATTTTTAAAAAATTTTTTAAAAATTAATTTATTTTTATTATTTAATTAAATATAGTTAATTTATAAATAATTAAATATTTACCTTTAAAAATAAAAAAATTTTTTTTTAATTTCAATTTAAGATTAATTTTTAATTCTTTTAGACATTAAAATTATAGAATTTTTTAAAAATTATAAATTTATTAATTTCTTAATAATACCCTTTATAATTTTTGTCAGAAATTGCTCATAATTTAAAAAAAATTTTTTTTTAAAATAATTTATAAAATAATTACGATATAAATTCAGCTTAAAAAAACAGCAAAGAAAAAAAAACCGGCCCCAGTATAAATATCTCTATTATATAGTTATTTTATTTATTTATTAAATTTTAATTTTTTATTTTAAATATATAAAAGAATAAATATTAAAGGTACAACTAATAGATATCTTTTTTTTTTTTTAGTTTTTTAAAAAAAAGATATCTATTGGTGTTTTAAGTAATTTTCTAATAAAATAACCTTAAAAATTAATTTTTATAAATATTTTTTAATCTTTTTGTGTTAATTTTATACCTTATTTATTAAACTAAAACTATAAGTTTTATTTTATGATTAAATCTCTTAATTATGACATATATTATTTATTCATACTTCTTTTTAGAATGGACTCATTATTCTTATTTGTATTTGTTTTCCTACAAATTTTATATATATATATATATAGAAGTATTATTTAAATTTTTAATTTAATATAAAAATATATGTTTAATAACATATAAAAATAGTTTATTAACTAACAATTAATTTGGGTATAATATTAAAATTAAAATTTAATTAATTAATAAATCACTCTCTCCCAGAGGTTTATATAGGTCTGTTATTTAGATATTTAATTATATTCATTATTAAAATCTTGAACATTTATAGATCTCTTTCTAACATTAATATAAATTGAAAATAATATTGAAATATTTTATTATTAAATAGATCTAAGATTAATTAAAATATTATATAATTATAGGTATTTAATAGATTGCATTAGATAATATATATATATATAATATTATATTATAAATACATAAAAAAATAGAAAAAAAGAAGAACTTTATTCATTATAGCAATTATTTAGCCCAGTTCATTAAAAGTTACATTAAATTTATAAAAAAAAATTAAATTTTAAAAAAAAAAATTTCAATTTTGTGGAGAATTCTTCCTAAATTGCTTTTTTTGCCCCCCTCCCCC